GTGTTTGTTCGCGAGAATGGATTCCTCGTCAAGTCAGTTTGGGGGGTGTGGACACACTTGCGCGAATTCGGGTAACGGCTACAAGGGAGAAATCGAAAGGAAACTGTACCCGACCAGGGATGGACGTAAACTCGTAAGCTACCGAGGGTAGGGATAATCGTCCAGGTCTTATTGTGAAAGAAAAAAGCCGCCCCGCCACAGCAGGCGGGTTGCTTCCTCTGTCGTCGCCGGCGAGCTCTTGGTGAGGAGACCTTAGGATAAGTTGCTAAAACAAACGGGGGAGGGGAGGATCGACCCGTTCAGTAGAATTCCGAAGAATATTGGCAGCAGGTGGAGACATTTTTTTTCCCCTTCAAAAAAAGGAAATGCGGGCAGGGTAGAGCTCGGCAGAGGGTTCGAGAATAAGGTCCTGTCCTTACTTAAGATTCAGATAAAAAAAGAGTTCCAAACCTTTATGCATGCACCTCCGTACAAGTGCTGCGTACAAGTTCCGTCCAGAATGATTGGGAAAGATCAAACCAATTTGAACCGCTCACATCACAGTAGTCGTAGCATAAAGGCCGTAAGTCGAGGGGCAGCCATAACATAAGGCTATTCCTTTCCCACCTCTCTCTCTATCTATAGATAGAGAGAGATCCGCTGCGTGAGCAACCCGACTGTGCCTTACATGTGCTCTACAGGCCGCACTCCATCTTTCTTCCCAACGAGCCCTTTTTTCTTTTGATTTGGAAGACGGGCCTTGCCGTCGGTTCGAAAGGCATGGTTTTCAGTATGTCTCCAGATAGGGCCCCACTAGTCCGGCTAGCTAGTGAGCGGTTCTTTCGGGCGGGCATCTACTGCAACGCAAGCACCATTGTTCGCCACCACCCGAGAAGCAAAAGATTCGAGAGTCCAGGCTGAAAATACATGCATAGATAGTGGTCTAATGCCAAGGCCGACGACGGAAGCTCGGGACGGAGCCGTATGAGGCGGAAGTCTCACGTACGGTTCTCTGAGAAGGGAGTGGCTACCTACTGGAGCTTCGACCAACCACCACCGGTCAATTCCGCTTTGGGACCACCCCTTACTCTACCATTATTATAGGGGTATGGGGTTCGAGACAAAGAAAGATCAAGGCAGCATATCAGTTTTTCCTTTATACTTTACTTGGATCTGTTTTTATGCTATTAGCTATTCTGTTGATTCTTCTCCAAACAGGAACCACCGATTTACAAATTTCATTAACCACAGAATTTAGTGAGCGGCGCCAAATCTTTCTATGGATTGCTTCTTTCGCCGCTTTCGCCGTCAAAGTGCCTATGGTACCAGTTCATATTTGGTTACCCGAAGCTCATGTAGAGGCACCTACGGCAGGATCCGTCATCTTGGCAGGAATTCCTTTAAAATTGGGAACCTACGGGTTTTTAAGATTTTCAATACCCATGTTTCCCGAAGCGACACTTTGTTCCACTCCTTTCATTTATACTCCAAGCGCGATTGCTATAATATATACTTCCTCGACCACTTTAAGACAGATCGATCTTAAGAAGATCATAGCTTACTCCTCAGTAGCTCATATGAATCTGGTGACTATTGGTATGTTTAGTCGGGCGGCGGCCGTTAGGTCACCTATTTGGAGTTATGGACACACAAGGCCAAAACATGTGTGCCGGGCGTGCAACCCATCAACCTACTAGCAATGGGGGAGAAAACATAGCATGTCGCAATAAAAGCTTGATTCGAGGCGTCAGCAATGCCGTCTGTTCCAAAAACAAAAGCCCCTTAGCGCCCCGGGACGGGAGTGGAGGGCGGCCTTACGCGCAGGCAACAGCAGCACCGGCTCTACGAAAGTAAGAATCGAATATCGAATCTTTCTGTTGGCTTTCCCAATTCATCCGTGAATAAGAATTCAAGGGCGTGAAGCGAGTGCTTCTAGCTGCTTCTTATTATGGCGGCTATGTTTTCGCGGCGGAAATGAACGTGCTATTTGAAAATCGATTGATAGATAGCCAACTCTGTTCTGATAGATCGAAAGAGATAGAGAGGGAATCTATCAAGAATAAGGGGAAATCCCCTATTTCTATCTATTATTGATGAGACAACTATCTTTTCATGATCCAGCGGAAAATAAATCGATATGTATCTGATGGAGTCTACATCGTACATAGAGCGCCCAAGCTCTTTTTAGGCCAGCTCAGTTCTCTTATCCATCGGTCCAATGCACTGGGCTCATCTCATGGAGGGAAAAGCCAAAATGTAGTTGTCTTCTTCGCCGCCTCGACGCATTCCCTTCTCTCCCCGGTATCGTCCCACACAGAAAGAAAGAGCGCAGAGCCCCGGCCCGACCTGTAAGTCCGCTAACGTAAAGCGAGGAGTTGAGCCTGAACTAGCGAACCGAAGTCACTTTCGGAACCATACTTCCTACAGCTAAGATGTGCCCAGTCCAGCGGGAACGCGCAGCGCAAACGAACGTGAGCTGCTATACCGAATCCCCCGCTGGCCATCGGGGACCGAGTGGTAAGGCCATGATATGCAGGGGAAAATATCACTCATTCTTCCATTGGGGACAGGTGCACGAACGACAACTCCAAACGTCACACATCCGCCGCCTACCTACCGTTTAGGTGGCACCAGCGAGATCCAGCTAAGGTAAGGTCGTGTCGCGGCTGCTCCACTCCGCTGCGGTCTGATGAACTGAACTTCGTTGCCTTCCCGCGCGCGAAGCGAATGGGCGCTGTGCCGTGGGTCAGTTTCGGGGCGGAGAGTGAAGAGAGACCAGAAGAATGATTCATTTGGATCGACGAGCTTTTTCAGCCCAAAAAAAAACTAAGAATCAATGGAATGTTTGTCTATCCATGAACATCTATTCTATCTCTATATCTAGGGGATCTCTCTATACATATAAAATGGCATGATATGATCGCCTTTGTTTGATATGTTCATTCAGTACCAATACAAACTAAAACTACGCCAAAGTGGAAGGGCCACTATAGAAGCTAGAAGTAGCTAGCCTATAGTAGTCGGCCTAACCAAAGCGTCACGACAAGATCAAATTAGCCTTATGAATTGAATCTTAAGTAGGGGGCTTAGCCCGCCCGCCTACCAATCAAAGAGGCTGAGAGTAAGCGTAAGCTCACCCGTAAGCTCGAAGAGCTTCCCTTCATTCGCTTCGCGGGAGCCGCACAGCACATAGCTGGAAGTCAGAGGGCCCATACTACCTGCCTAACCCTTCGCTCCGAGGGACCGTAGATCGGAAAGCGCCTTCTAAAGCACCCCATTCATCCAAAAGAAAAGAGAAGGGGCCTATTTATTTGCATGACCTCTGCAGATTTCACCCTATCTACATCCGGAGCCACTCCCCTAGCGGTCCTGCCATCACGCCGCAGAACGGGAGCTCGTGTGGAACCTTTTATTTCTGGCGTAAGAGCGGTAGAACGTAACAAAATATTACGGCCGCCTAACATAGGGGCCGGAGGTACGGTAAACTCAGCCAAAATATGACACCCGAAGGGCCCGACGCGCACAATCCTATCCTATCCGAGTCCGAGTTTACCCCTTGCACTTCGGACAGCCATCTGTAGCATCATAAGGAGGACCTCCCTTTCGAGGTAGAAAAAGAGTACGGTACATAGGAGGTTGGTCTTTCTCAACGTGGTGTATAGCACGAAAAACCTTTCGATACAAGATAAGGCCGTTCAAATGAAAGAAAAAAAGGAAGCATTTTTTTCTTCTTTCTCTTCTCTTTCCCCCTCGGGATTCTGGAGGGAGGGGAAAGGCTTGGGCCTACCTATCCCGATAGGACCCCATAAAAGAACGGGAGCTGTTGAGAGGTTCCATATTGCCGAGACGAAGGGCAGCACTTCTGTACGTGATCGTAGTATGTCACGTCGTCTCGTCCCCGCTGCATCGAAGAGTACCTATGCACTATGTTCCGATTCACTGATAAGGAAGATAGAGTTGGGGTGGGGGTCTACGATGTTCAAGTATGACCCGGGGAGATACATGCTAACTATGGGTAGGAAGCAGGAACCTTTATGTAAATAATTTAGGGGGGTTACAGATCTCTTATACTACCAGCGATCGACAGAGCGGAACGACCAGAAAAAAGAAGTGAAGTTAGAAAGCCGTATGATAGGTGGTAACTATCTTGTACGGTTCGGGGGGTAATCGGCGTACTCCGATCAGTGGGGGGAATCTTTGGCTCTATCGAACATACAGGGAATTGGAGGTAGCATTCTACCGATGTCAAGTCATGGACTGGTTTCTTCAGCCCTTTTTCTATGTGTTGGTGTTCTATATGACCGACATAAGACTCGACTTGTTAGATATTACGGAGGTTCAGTGAGCACCATGCCGAATCTCCCTACCATTTTCTTCTCTTCCACTTTGGCCAATATGAGTTCACCTGGTACTAGCAGTTTTATCGGGGAATTTCTCATCTTAGTAGGAGCTTTCCAAAGAAATAGCTTAGTAGCGACATTAGCAGCGCTTGGGATGATTTTAGGCGCGGCCTATTCCCTTTGGCTATATAATCGTGCGGTTTCTGGGAATTTAAAACCCGATTTCCTCCATAAATTCTCCGATCCAAATGGCAGAGAAGTTTCTATATTTATACCTTTTCTTGTTGGAGGGGCGACCGTCCGTTAAACTACCAAAAAAACAAGGGTAAACCAATGTGATCATGACATTGTAGGTGCTTGCGATGGGACGGATGCGACTTCCCTCAGTTGGTTTGGGTGGCATAGCCCGTTGCAGAAGCCCCCCCTTTTTTTTTATCCATTTCTTGACTCTTTAGGGAGCCAAAGCTTGACTTTATTAAACTAATCAAAAAAGGCTCGCGCTAGGCGCTTACCTTTTTTGGCTGAGCCGTATCTTGCTGGGTGGGACCGATAGAAAGAAAGGACGGGTGGCGCATGGTACTTCTCGACCCTGTCTCCGAGGGACAGTTGAACGAGCGACTCATGAATGCTGCCGGGTTGGACGAGCCAATAACTCGAACGCGTTCGGTCTTTTTTTTTTTAGCAAGAATCACAGCCTTACCTTATCTTCACCATGATACGGACTCCAAGTTCTTATGGCAGAGCACGAGGAGATTGATCATCAATATGATAATGGGAATGGAAACCAGAAGCACGACTGGGGTCTTCGTGGTCCAAGATAATCAAACCATCAGTAAGAGTAAGGTAAGCATGAGACTTTTTGGTAGTACCGGTGAACCAGATGGCCGCGGCGATGGAATCTGGGACGGAGGACTTGTAGTATCTCTCTAGATCTGGCAAAAGCTAAAGAACCCCTAAGATAATTCGAATGGAGGCTGACGGCTGAGCCCACTCTGGCCTCGCAGGGCAGGCCCCTGTGCGAGCTGGAGCTGCCATAGCTTATGGCTAGAGCAATGGGAGGGCCCCAGCAGAGAGCAAAGCAAGGACCACTACGGGAGGTCAAACCAAGGACCTATGGAAGTCGGGGCTCGTCCCCGGTCAATATTGGATCAAAGAATAGGGGGCCGCAGCACTGACCCTTTTTTGATTCAATACAATAGGGTAAAACATCGTACAGTTCCCTACCGAGACAAACTCTCAACGGATCCTCGGCGCGCTGGGCATACCTCTTCCGCGCGTCTTTCTCGTGGCGGGAACAGAACAACAGGGAAAGACCCGGCCGACCGGCCCAGGGCTCGAGGGCGAGCTTTCTTTATTTAAGAGAGAATGGGAAGTGAGTCGAAAGGCTTCCGTTTCCGTTCTTGGTTTGGGGGCTTTCGGGCCCCTCTCGATCTTTTTCGTAGTTGAGAAGGGGGAAGGAGTCTAAATCAATGAACATTAATGAACCATCATTGATGGACGTTGCACATGACACGAGCAATTCGACTCAAGGTCCGGCGCTAATAGAAGTTGCTTACTTTCCTAGTAGCGAAGGAAAAGGGCAGGGCTTTTTTCGTAGTAATAGTGGGCGGGTCTCATGAGATCTATGCCGGCCGTCGGAATCAAACGAAGGTCGAAGGACCATTCAATTCATGTTGGGGCATAGCGGCGACCTCGCCTGGCGCCATTCCCGGACCTAGTAGCAGACGGGCGGGCCGTGCCTGAATTCAGACCGGAACCAGACTCTTCTTTGTTTGAGCTGCTCCCACGCACGCAGACCGGAAGATCTCACTTGTCCTGGACTGGAACAAGTACGTAGAGATCTACGTGGGACCGTGGAGGGAGTCTCAATCGGTCTTTTCTAGGATTCCTTATCACGCGACACATGGAGATTTTTCCATTGATAGATAAGAGGCCCCCCTTGAACAAATTCTTAAAGGTTAGGTTACTACCTGCTTCTACGGAAGAGGTTTACTTTGTACCACCCGGAGGTCATATAGATCGGAATCCGGAGCGATAAGAACGAAAGCCCTACCCACAGTTACAACTACTGGCGCTTCAAAAGGCTTAGATTCGTTGGGCGCTACTGAAAGCCCTTTTTTAGGTTGTCTAATAAGGTAGGTGTAAGCCCCGAAAGCCTTTGGTACTTCGGTAGGGCGAGCAGCCCTTAAACCAAAAAAAAGTGGAACCCTTCCCCTATTTCTTTTATGCATTTCATTCTCTATTTGGCCCACTCCACCCAAGAGCGCTTATGTTATAGGGGAACTCATGGCTGGAAACAACCCTTATGGTTTGTTTTGATATCCGGCAGGAATAAAAAAAAAGTCCAGGTTGGTTGGTGAGCCTAGTGATAGGAGACTATCTAGCTTGGTTCGGAGAGCACTTGTTGTGTGAAAGATTTGTTGGTAAATGTGACTGCCTAAATGCTGAACTATTGACCCTACTTGTTTGGATGGGTGTTCACCCCAAAGTGTTCCCGGACTGCATGCATACATCCGTAAGTAACTTAGTGCAACATGGCAAATTTCATTGAGAGGAATCAGCAAAGAAAAGAAAAAGAGGATTGATTATGCTACATCGAAGGCATTTTTGTAAATATATTGATGACGATGAAAAAAATAAAATTTATTGCAACTACGAACGTGAACAGATGCTCATTAGACTATTTTCACCGTTAATGAAATGATTCCCTCAAAACAGAAGGCTGTGCGAGTAGTGAAGAACAACAAAACGAGAGCGAAGTCATGCGAACTCAGAAGGAGCAGCAGCATTTGTTCCGTTTCCGGCTGGCCAATATTTATCATCGCGGTATAGTCTACTTTAAATCAATCTTTGCCTATCCGAGCGAATCTAAGTTGCTTGCGGGAATACGGGACGGGAGGAGTGAATAGTCGGCTTAGGGTTCATCGGAAGGAGTGGCGGGTTAGAGTCGTAGATGATAAGAAGGCTCGTTTTAGCTGGGAAGTGGTGGAGTAAGGAGTTGAAGCAGAACTGCTATCCAAAGAAGACCCAGAAAAGAAGTTTGGGAAGCAGTCCAGGATACTATTTCGCTAAGCCGGCCAGAGCCAACTAGTTCTGTTACAGTAACCGGTGGTAGTTTTAGCGAACCTTTCATCGGGTCTATCGTAAGGAATTGATGTAGCAGTTAAAGAATTCAACTTGGCTTCAAGCCGGGCTAGGAACTTCGAACCTACTTCTTTACCCTGAACTCGTAGCTTTAAGATCGATCGGACTTGGCTTACTCTTGAACCGCTTATTCCTTCTTTCGGTAAGGCGCACTTCAACCGGACGTACAACTCGTATGGGCAGCGTGCGGTAACTATCAGGGCTGGCTTTTCTGGGAATCCGTCTTCATCCTCATTCCCTTCCGCGGCGGTTACTAGGCCGTTAGTTAGTTCCTTCGTTGTATGCCGTGCCGATAGTTCCTTTCTTTCCACTCCTGGCTAATAGTCGGCAGGCGTTGGTAGTTGGTAAGCGTAGAGGGGGACCCAGCTGTTCCCTTTCATACTCTTACTTCAACGGGCTAGAACCTTGCCCTTTTCCTTTATCTATTCTATTTCCCCGCCCTTCAAACAAAGGCTAGCGATGTCACCGGACGCATTCACCTACTAGATCTCCTTCTCAATCCCATTCCGCCTTTAGGTGTGATTCAAAGAGGCCGCGGTAAGGCGAAGAAAAGTGTTGATTCGCGTGGGACAGAACTTTTTTGAAAAGTTGAGAACTTTCTCGTTCTTACTTCCTGTGGATATTTGTTTCTTTGCAAAGCTTATCGTTTTTTTAGTAGCACCTAAAAGGTGAGATAGGGGAAATTCCATACCATACTGCTTTGTCATAGGAAATGACAAGATTGGCGACCAAGGGGTGGTGAGAGAAAGACAAGAACTCATAAAAATAGGCTTTGCCCATTGGGCTAGTAAGAGTGTTAGAAAAGTTTAGCATGAACAAGCAGAAGCCGCAACAATAAAAAGAAAATAGTATCAAAGAAAAGCGATTCCACTCTTTTCCTAAAATCCTAACCTACAAGATCATAAGTCACTAATATGATAAGCAACCGTCATAAATCTGTGAGTGAAATAAGACGGATGGAGCGAAATAATAAGTGGATGAAGCCTTAGTCCATTTTCACATCCAATCTTACCAAGTCTGCAGGTCAGAAAGGCAGATGGGCATGTTCATCCCTTGAAACTGCTTCCATTGGCATGAGTTAGAGTCCTCTCCTGCAGGAACCTGGCACCTTCAGCTGATCTACGACCACCCTTGCTTTCAGCTGCAGAAAATCAAACCAAAATAAAATCATTGTGCATATAGCTGTGGTGGCTCCTTTCATTTAGAGTTGTTTAAAACGAAAGGAAAGGCTCTTCCACTTCTATTTACTATATATGCTGTTCGACTGAACTCGTTCTCGTTTTGGCTCCGCCTTCATGAAATTCCAAGACAAAAAAAATGCTTCGATCTCAATTTCGGGCGTATGGAATTCGTTAATCTCTAGTACTGAAGATAGAAGGGGAAGGGGAATCCATCTTTGTTTTTGGCTCGCAATAAAGCTAGGGTCCTGATCGATAAAGTACTAGTCCTATCTATCCACCTCTCCAGACACAATATCTTGAGTACCTATGATGGTGACCACATCTGCTGGCATGTGATGTTTGGACATAGAATCAAGTCCTTGTGAATGGGCAAAGCCAGGTGCTCTTATTTTACGACGGTAGGGACGATTGCTTCCATTACTGACCAGAAAGACACCAAATTCTCCTTTAGGTGCTTCAACTGCGGTATAGGTAGAAGAAGCTGGTACGGAAAAACCTTCTGTATAAGGTTCGAAATGGTGAATTGAGGTAGAGTAGACCGATGATCCTGTAGTCATTTGGCCGGCTATTGAAAGAAAAAGCTTGCATCTGCTCCCTCTATTATATAACCGGTCCCATCTCTCTCCAAACCTAACGTGGTAGTTTCCCATCATAGGGCTTTCTATCTATAGATTGAGCCATTACCAAGGAGCTAATTCGTTCAGAACTCAGTTGACTCCTTCTATAGAAAAGGCGAAGCGTTCTCTGATCTACTCCCACTCTTCACCTCTTGGCTCACCTGGGATACGTACACCCTGTTGTTTCTAAAGACTGCCCTCTCTCGGATGGATGTTGGTCCAGCCTACTACGAGGATCCCGTATCCAGCAACCCAACCTATACAAAGGGCATCAAAGCCCCTTTACTAGGTTGGAGCTATGAAGCTTACCAACATTTCATTTTTGATTAAAAAGGGAAAGGGCTTTTTCAGCTGGTGCGCAGGAGCGCACTTACGTTTTCCCTTTACTAATAGGGGTCCCGTGGTTCCTATGCCGCCGCGTTTTCCGATCCTTTTCTTTTAATGCTTCGACCCGAAGCGATAGCTTCTAGCTAGTTCAGTGGATAAGATGGCTGCGCTCCAGCTCACTCAAGAATGGGACGGCAGTGGTCCGCCGGCAAGCTCGTTCTGATCTTGGACGCAGTACATTGGAATCCTGAAGCACCACCACGAACGCTACCGCGCGTCCGCCTGCGGTGCGGTAAGGCACCACCCTCTTGTGCCAGCAGCCAACTCCGGCGTGTCAGCTTAGTTATCCTCATCAAGCCACTTACTTGATGTCTAGCTTCCCAACTGATAGACGTTTCCTTTTCCCCCAGAT